CTAAGTAATGTAAATTGTTTTTGGAATATTTGTAATATGTATGAAGTATTCATGTGCATTTTATTTCAAAGTAAACACAATATCAATATAAACAAATAACAAAATAATCAAATTTTTGATTTTAATTTTAGAAATTTTTTACCCATCTATTTTATAGATAGATGGGGTATATCGCGAGATACCTAGCCAAATAACTTATGTATATGTCATGATCTAATTAATATGTATATCAATTCCTATTGATTAATTTGTAGAATATACCCTCATAAACATAAAAAAGCATGTGCCAGGAACCAGATTTGAACTGGTGACACGAGGATTTTCAGTCCTCTGCTCTACCAACTGAGCTATCCCGACCAATCATTCCACCTTTTTTTGGCGCATCATCTTCTCATTTTACTCGATAACTCGTGTCTATGTCAATTAGAAAAAAAGGATGAAAAGTATTACAAAGACTTATCTATCTAAGTATAAGTACCGGAATCCTTCGGTTCTTCAAAATTTGTCTATAATTTTATTAAAGTTTTAGTACGAGTAAGATAAGAATATGAATTATGAATCACTCAACTGAATCCTCCTTGTTCCAAGATATTCATTTGTACGTCTATCATATATAGAAATCACAAGGCTTGTGTGTGGTGTGCTAAGAGAAAAACAAAACATTTCCCTACAGATCCTTTTTGAAAAGAAAGAACAAAGAGTGGGGTATAACCGCCTTCAAACTGTTAATGAAAAAAAGATAACTAGTTAGGAAGTAAAAAAGATTTTGGGGATAGAGGGACTTGAACCCTCACGATTTTTAAAGTCGACGGATTTTCCTCTTACTATAAATTTAATTCTTGTCAGTATTGACATGTAGAATGGGACTCTATCTTTATTCTCGGGAGTGAATGATTTGATGAATGAATATTTGATTCTTTTTTCAACTTGAAATCGATTCACAAAAATTCTTCCCTTTTTTCCAATTCATAAAATATATATATTTTCATTTCATATTCTGAATTTTTGTTTAGCAAGAATTTCTCTTAATATAGTATAAAAATATAGAAATAATAAATAGCAAAAAATTATATTAGAAAAAAATACAAAATAGATTCGGGGTGTCATTAATCATTTGACATAATATATTCTTCACCCTTTTTGTTTTTGGATTGGATAGAGTTTTAGTTTTGACGGAAGAATTCTTAGAACAACACAGTCAAACCAACCCCATTTGTTAGAACAGCTTCCTTTGAGTCTCTGCACCTATCCTTTTTTTCAAAAGAAAAAAAAGAGTTGGCTCAGGATTACCCATTTTTATTAATTCCAGGGTTTCTCTGAATTTGAAAGTTTTCACTTAGTAGGTCTCCATACTAAGGCTCAAGCCAATTAAGTCCGTAGCGTCTACCGATTTCGCCATATCCCCTTTTGTGTTTTGTTTTAAGATTAGGATCTCAGTGTAAGGTCCTTCCCTTTTCTTCTTTTATCTCTATCGGACGTCTGTCGCATAATTGAATTTGATTTGGTCTAATCAGAAATGATTCTATCATTTTTGTAGCTAGAATTCAATATGGACGGATATACACCATATATATCTTTCTCCCCGTTCATTTTACCACACAAATTTCAATACTCAAAGGGTCGATTCTTTGTTTTTCATCATAGCCTATGAACGAAAGCTGAAGAATTTCTTATTATGTTATTATGATCCGGAGTTCATCTTTATCCATTCTAATTTTTTTATTCTTTATTTTAAGGGAGACTCCTAATAATTATAATAAATAGATAGTTATTATAGATATAATGAAAATTTTCATAATTCATTTTTTTTTTAATTTGAAATGAATTTGAATCGACTAAAAATAGAATATAATTTCTAAATCGCAGTTTTTAAGACGAAAAACAGAATATACATAGAAAGAAATAAACTCAATTCAATATTTATTTGATTGGAAATATTATATTTATTTGAAATTCATATAATATATAATAAAAGAATAAGAATGAATAAGGCTAAACTAAAATCAATTCGAAATGTATGTACAATTTCTGGAAGCCCGCTTAGCTCAGAGGTTAGAGCATCGCATTTGTAATGCGATGGTCATCGGTTCGATTCCGATAGCCGGCTTTTTCTATTTTTATTTGCTCAATCTTTTTATTTTATATCTATTTTTGAAATCGGAGAACAAAGAAAAGAATAAGATTGCCTTTCTCTTTTTCAAAACGATCTATTATGTTGTCGAAACTTCCTACCAGGAATCAAAAGAAATAGTTTTTTACTGATTTGTTCGGCCAAGATTGAACTATTTGCTTTTCTTTTTTTACTTAACTTAATACAAAATATATAATATATAAATATGATGTATATATAATCCATTGTATTAGTCATTGTAATACAATGTAATACAATACTTCATAGGATTTCGTTTCATTTATCATTTAGTTCAGTTTTAATTTAGTTTTTTTGTAAAATGAAATATAAATATTTATAAAGAAAAAAATAAAAAAAGAAAGGAGTCTTTATGTCGCGTTACCGAGGGCCTCGTTTCAAAAAAATACGCCGTCTAGGAGCTTTACCTGGACTAACTAATAAAAGGCCTAGAGCCGGAAGTGATCCTAGAAACCAATCACGTTCCGGGAAAAGATCTGAATATCGTATTCGTCTAGAAGAAAAACAAAAATTGCGTTTTCATTATGGTATTACAGAACGACAATTACTTAAATACGTTCGTATCGCCAGAAAAGCCAAAGGATCAACAGGTCAGGTTTTACTACAATTACTTGAAATGCGTTTGGATAATATAATCTTTCGATTGGGTATGGCTCTGACTATTCCCGGAGCCCGGCAATTAGTTAACCATAGACATATTTTAGTTAACGGCCGTATAGTCGATATACCAAGTTATCGTTGCAAACCCCAAGATACTATTATGTCGAGGGATGAACAAAAATCCAAAGCTCTAATCCAAAATTCTCTTGATTCATCCCCCCGTGAAGAATTGCCCAACCATTTGACTCTTCACCCATTCCCATATAAAGGATTAGTCAATCAAATAATAGATAGGAAGTCGGTCGGTTTGAAAATAAATGAATTGCTAGTGGTAGAATATTATTCTCGTCAGACTTAGTCCGAAATAAAATACAAAACAAAGGGTTCGGACAATTTGGCCCCTTTCTTGCGCCAAAGGAAAATGACTTAAGGTTTCAAGTCAGGGGTTTGATCCAGATTTTATCCCACTCATATATTCTATCTTGGATTTTTCTATTCATGTATCATAGATTGACAAAAAAATTTCACTCATTTCTTTCAAGTATTTTCCCTATCATAGCAATTTTAAAATAGAAGAAATAGATAAAAAAAATGATCTAACTCTTATGTTCTAATAGAGAGTATTTCTTATTATTTGATTTGTTTTTGTTACAGTTAGGACTGTTGGTGGATTTAATTAGGCGAAAGTACGGAAAGAGAGGGATTCGAACCCTCGGTAAACAAAAGCCTACATAGCAGTTCCAATGCTACGCCTTGAACCACTCGGCCATCTCTCCTACACAATGATTATGACTCAGAAACCGAAGAAATAGCGAGCCATTAATATGTTCATATTTCTATTATTTTTCGTTATACTATTAGTTTTATAGTATTGGTGGGTTGGTCGTAGTCGTACCTATCCAAACAAAAATAGGAGAGTAATAGAATCTTTTTTCTAAGAAATATTTCCTCGTAGGACTTAATTAAAAAAAAAACAAGTTTTTCCTTGTGAAAGGATAAAATAGATATTGATTGATTCATATAAAATGATGTTCCTATCCTTTAAATGAATACGATAATATATACCAGATTCGATCAATTAATTGAAACAATTCAACTGATTGATTTATGTTTTTTAGACTATATGGTATTTGGAATAAATAATAATATAGAAGAAGTTATTAAGTATAAGTAGTAGTAAAAAATTTCAATAAATTTTTTTGTTTGGAAATGAATCCATTTTTATGTTAGTTCGTACTGTACAAATCCTTTTTTTGTGTAATCGTTTTCCCACACGGGGTAATGAGAAGAATTTTCGAATGGATTGATACCTATGTCTAGATCGCGGATAAATGGAAATTTTATTGATAAGACCTTTTCAATTGTGGCCAATATTTTATTACAAATAATTCCGACAACCTCAGGAGAAAAGGAGGCATTTACCTATTACCGAGATGGTGTGAGTTGATTTTCTTTATTATTCAGTTTCCTTGTACTGCTTCTAGTTTTAGGATTAGGAGAAAGGCACATGATTCGGGATAGAAAGAACAAATATTCTTTTTCCGTATTTTAAGAAATAAACAAACCTACGCTTGTTGAAGGTGAAGTTTGTTTAGAAATAGAACAATTCCTTCTGTCGTGTATCCCCGATTGATGCAACCTCAGATACTATGCTTCAGTTATTAATTTTAATTGAATTTTAGTATTGAGCGAAAGGTTACACCTTTGTGTTTTGTATTACAGGTCAATCCTACTTCCTAGTAATATAGTACCAACAGGCGGCATAAGGGAAGATGCACTACACCTAGCAATCAACAATACGAAAACTTTGTTAAAAATTCCTTAACCTACCCCCTTTCTTTTGATTGGGACTAACAAGAATGGTTGGGACAACAAACATCCATCTCGTTCGTACTTTGGATACCCGTATAACCATCGAAGACTGTTGAAGTGACTATTTCCTGGAAATTAGGGGGCGTTGAGGACAAAGAAATTGTTGGAGTTATCCTTTCTATTTAGTATCAAGATATTCGATTCTAGTAAAAGCTCTTGCGCAAGAAGGTTGGCTAGAGATTTTTTATAAAAACACTAGCCCCGCTCAGTTTATAATGAGAATGTTTGAATCCTTTTTTATTCTATCATTCTATGTATTTTTAATTCTCATTATGTATAGATACTAAGGGAGGAGCCGTATGAGGTGAAAATTTCACGTACGGTTCTGGAACGGAGATTATTTTAATTGAATAACGACCGTAACGGATGTCAGCTCAAT